ATTTTGAACTTCGAATTGTGTTCCAACGAACGGGATCTTCGAGAGCCGCCTAATCGTTTGAATCTTTATTCCTGAGTCTATAAATTATGTGTCCCCTCGTTCAATCATAACTATTTATGTTAATTTTGACCCTATCCCCCGGTAGTGTTCGTATAAAAGTACCTCGTATCCTTCCTGAAAGATAACCCAGGATCAGATCTTCATTATCTACAATGAATTCGAAATATACCATTTTCAAGTGATTCAGTGATTAAACCTTGGTAAGTCGATTTTTTTTTTCTTTCATTCTATATACCTATCCCTTTTTTTCAAAAAAAAAAAGTGAAGTTTTAAGTTTTTAAGTTAGGGAGTTCCTTTCTGCGGATACCAGAAAGATTACCATATATAACACAAAATTTCTCCCCCTATTCTTTCTAATCGAGTCTCTCGGTCTGTCATTATACCTCGAGAAGTGGAAAGAATTACAATCCCCATCCCTCCTAAAATCCTAGGAATTTTGTGATAGTGGGAATAGATTCGTAGGCCGGGTCGACTAATACGTTTTAAAATAGTTCTATATGGGCCTTTCCTATTTCTTCTATGTCGCAGCGTTGAAACCAAGAAATTTTTATGACTTTCTCGATGTGTTCTCACATTTTCAATAAAGCCTTCTTGTAGAAGTATTTTCACAATGGTTTCGGTAATTTTCGTAGATGCAACTCGAACCGTTCTCTTTTTATCCATGTCAGCATTCCGTATAGCCGTTATTAGGTCTGCAATAGTGTCCTTGCCCATGACTCAAATTATTAGTGCCTCCGAATTTTCATCTAATCAACATGTTCTACTTTCTTTTTTTTTTTTTTAAGGTATATGCGTGAGACACAATCTACTAATCAATTCTACAAAGTCAAGTCATTTTCGTTGAATCTTTTTCAGATACCCTACTAAATCATAGTCTCATCTAGTAGTAATAGTAGGTATTTATAATACTTCAGGAGCTAATGAAACTATTTTCGTAAAATTCAACTGTCTCAATTCCCGAGCGATCGCACCAAAAACTCGAGTTCCTTTTGGATTTCCTTCTTTGTCAATGACAACTGCCGCATTGTCATCATATTTTATTATCATACCGTTGTCACGTTTGAGTTCTTTACATGTACGAACAATTACAGCTCTGATCACTTCTGATCTTTGTAGAGACGTGTGGGGAACTGCTTCTTTGATTACAGCAACAACAACGTCACCAATATGAGCATATCGTCGATTACTAGCTCCTATGATTCGAATACACATTAATTCTCTAGCCCCGCTGTTGTCTGCTACATTTAAATGGGTTTGAGTTTGAATCATTTTTTTTTTTTGCCCTTTGCATGAAAAAAAAAGAAGAAATATTTTTTGTTCATAAAAAAAGTAAAAAACCTAAGTTGTTTTTTCATCACGAAGGTCCCTTTATTTTGGTTACACATTCCGATCCCGCAATAATGAATTGTGTTTGTATAGGCATTTTGGACGCAGCTATTGTAATCGCTTCTCTGGCTACCATTTCTGATATTCCGCCCATTTCATAAAGTATTTGACCTGGTTTAACAACAGATACCCAAAATTCGGGAGAGCCTTTCCCCGAACCCATGCGTGTTTCGGTGGGTCTTACTGTAACAGGTTTGTCGGGAAATATACGTATCCATATTTTTCCACCACGACGCGCATATCGTGTCATTGATTTTCGGCCCGCTTCTATTTGTCTAGATGTAATCCAAGCAGGTTCAAGTGCCTGAAGAGCGTATCTACCGAAACAAATACGATTGCCTCGAGAAGCTATTCCCTTCATTCTTCCTCTATGTTGTTTACGGAATCTGGTTCTTTTGGGGTTATAGTTGATGGTTCTTTCTCAATGCCATCTCTACTGCAGAACCGGACATGAGAGTTTCTTCTCATCCAGCTCCTCGCGAATGAAACGAGAAAAAAAATTACCAAAAATTCTTGATACCAGAGTCTGCCCATATCATTTAGCTTTCGCCGAGCTCATAAGAAGAGAGACGGCTTGAATAGTTGGCTCGTCAATCTAGCTTAGGAATAGCAAAATGTGAACCAAAGCTCCGCGGGGCTAATGATTAGGAAATCTGGGGATTTTTTGAGATCGAATCTCTCACGTAGAAATTGTTATACCCTGCTTGTCTATGTATAGAAAATTCGAAGTTAATTTCTATTGAAATGAAATATTTTTTTTGTGTTTTTTATTAAAGTATAATGCAAAAAAGAAAATTGATTGAGGAAATCGGCCCAAAACTTAGCAATAATTTCAATAATCTTTCGCGGGCGAATATTGACTCTTTTAATCTATTATATCTTTTATTCGTAGGGTCATCCCATGACCTCTCAGAATAAATGAATTGATTCTTGGTTCGTTCCGCCATCCCACCCAATGAATCATTAGGATTCGTTTTCAATAGAATCCTCTGGAGTCACAGGTTCTGTCGTTCCCACCGCTTCTCAATTAATGGCTAGGTCCAAACTTTGCAATAGAGCTTCTAATTTCATTTGTTCCTGAGCCAATCTCCTCAGTCTTTATTGACTCGGGGCTCTTTTTTTTTTTTCTTATGAATTAGATGCATGCATCTAATCTAATTACTAATTCTGGACGAATCTATATCTATGCTTTATTACATTGCCTTTTTTTTTATGAGATGATTCATAGACCATACATCATATTGGAATTATATATCATTAATATTTTCTTTTTTTTTTTTTCTCTCACCCTTCCATATTATCCGTATCCCTTTTTGCTTTACAACTTTCTGATCTGATTGATTTCTTTTTGTATCTTATGTCAAAAATATTTGAAAATATATATATATATTTTTTTCAGTTGCTACAACGATATGATCGATTCATCATATTCATCATATAGTGACTGGTTCCTTAGATCCAGATAATAGGAAGCAATGGGTTGGTTATTATATTAGTTCTATAATTATTAGTTGATACTACGGGCTAGTCCCCCTTTTAATCCTAACCTAAATCTCAAAAAAAAACCAACGAGTCACACACTAAGCATAGCAATTCTACCAAAAATTCAATCAATTTTTTATTCAAAACCCCTTTAGAATTCAAATTAGACTCGAAGAATTCTAATTTCTCTGTTTTTTTTTTTATTGAACGAAAAAATAACAAACTACTTCATTATTTTTGTGTTCCATTCTTTCTTTCATTTCCAGATAGATTGGATAGAAGGTAAAGATAATCAAAGGGCCATTACCGCTCGTCTGTAAATATCCAAATTTTGATGCCCAGTGCTCCATAAATAGTTCGAACTGTATAGGAACAATAGTCAATTTTCGCTCGAATGGTTTGCAGGGGAACCCTACCTTTTCTAATCCATTCGACACGTGCAATTTCGTTTCCTTCAATACGTCCTGCGATTTGGATTTGAATTCCCTTTGTCCCTGTTTTTTCAGTTAATTCAATAGCCTTTTGTATGGCCTTTCGAAAAGGAACTCTATTCTTTAATTGTTCGGCTAGATATTCTGCAAGAATTTTAGGGTGTCCATAAGGTTCTTTAATTCTTATTATTGCAATGTTAACTTTTCGGTTTAGAGAATTGAGAGAGTTACATATTGTTTGTACATTGCTCTGTAATTCTTTAATTGCTTGAGATTTCTCCTCTTTTAATAAGTTTGGGAATCCCATATATATAATGACCTGGATCAGGTCGATGCCTTTTTGAATCTCTATACGTCCAATTCCCTCGACACCGGCGGATATTCTCATATTTTCTTGTAAAAAATTCTGAATATAATCCCGTATTTTTTTATCTTCCTGGAGTCCCTCAAAATAATATTTTGGTTGTTCAAACCAAAGGGAATGATGGCTTTGGCTTGTACCAAGCCTGAAACCTAGTGGATTTATTTTTTGTCCCATATGGCCTCGCGCTTGCTATTAGCCCATATCATTCTGTCCTGATTTATCATATTGTATAGCATATAGTGATACCTCTCTTGAATATCTATAAACAGCTCTTTATATATCCATCCCCCTTTTTTTGACCATATGGCAAACTTTTTCTCTTTGGATATATCTTGCAATACAATAGTTATATGGCAGGTAGGCCTTTTTATCGGATAACTATGTCCTTTAGCTCGAGGTTTTAACTTTTTCACAATAGTACCCTCGTTCACTTCGGCTTGACTAATAATTAAAGACGTTTTGTTGAAACCCCGATTGTGAGCAGCATTTGCTGCAGCGGAAGAAACTAATTGAAAAATCGGATAACGTGCTCGATACGGCATGAGTTCTAGTATCATAAGTGTTTCGTCATAGAGGCGCCCCCGAATCTGATCAATTACTCTTCGCGCTTTGTGAGCAGACATAGGTATATGTTGACCTAAGGCGTATACTTCTACCTCTGGTTCTATCTTTATCATAAGGTTCACCTCTCATCAATAAAGGATGAGCACCTATATTCACTTTATTAACATTAACGACGAGATTTTTTATCACTTCTCGTATGCCCCCGGAAAGTCAGAGTAGGTGCGAATTCTCCCAATTTGTGACCTACCATACTATCTGTTATATAAATAGGCAAATGCTCTTTTCCATTATGAATAGCAATTGTATGGCCGATCATTATGGGTATAATGGTAGATGCCCGGGACCAAGTTATGATTATTTCTTTTTCTGCCCTTATGTTGAGCTTCTCAATTTTTCTCAATAAATGATTAGCTACAAAAGGATTTTTTTTTAGTGAACGTGTCACGGCTACTTACTCCTATCTTTTTTTTTGTAAAGACTTTATTTTATTTTGTAAGGACAAAGAGACCTATTTGATTTTCAATGTTCTCCTATTTACTACGGCGACGAAGAATCAAACTATCACTATATCTATTCCTTTTTCTACTTCTTCTTCCAAGCGCAGGATAACCCCAAGGGGTTGTGGGTTTTTTTCTACCAATCGGGGCCCTCCCTTCCCCACCCCCGTGGGGATGGTCTACGGGGTTCATAACGACCCCTCTTACTACAGGACGCTTGCCTAGCCAACGCTTAGATCCGGCTCTACCTAATTTTTTCTGGTTCACCCCAACATTACCCACTTGTCCGACTGTTGCTGAACAGTTTTTGGATATCAAACGGACCTCTCCAGATGGTAATTTTAGTGTGGCTGATTTACCCTCTTTTGCTATCAGTTTCGCTACAGCACCTGCAGCTCGCGCTAATTGTCCCCCCTTTCCAAGTGTGATTTCGATGTTATGTATGGCCGTGCCTAAGGGCATATCGGTTGAAGTAGATTCTTCCTATTGATCAATCAAAATCCCTTCCCAAACTGTACAAGCCTCTTCCAAAGCATACGGCTTTCTGGATGTATGTGATGATATCTAGGTAGATGGATCCTATCTTATATAAATCGTATGATGAAGTACCATAGGAGTTGAGATAAAGGAGTCCAAAAATCTGCCGAATCGAATCACTCATGTTATGATCTTCTACATCCTAGGTCTCTCTGTTCCTTCATCTGGCTTATGTTTTTCATGTAGCACTCAGACCGAATGACTCTATCAAATTACGTCAAAACTTTCACATATTTCAGGTAACGTAGGAGACATCTCTACTTTTCCCCCGGGGGTCGAATTCTCAATGCTTGGCTTTCAATTCGCCTCTGACCATCAAATGAAATGTGAATAACTCGTCCTCCTCTCTTTGAAACAAGGGGCGCTTCCGGTTCTGTCGGTGCTTCAAACAATTATGTTTTCTCCATATTACCGTATCTCTAGAGTCAATAATTTTCTATAAGGAACTACTGAACTCAATCACTTGCTGTTGTTACTCTTCAGTTTTCTGTTGAGGTCTATCCCGTAGAGGTACTCAATTTGGGTGGGTGATCGATTTCTAGGTTTCGTCGTAAACCTAATTGGTTACTTCCAATTACGTAAATTAATAGTTCAAACCGCACTCAAAGGTAGGGCATTTCCCATTGAGATAGGAACTTCTGTACCAGAAAGAATGGTATCCCCAATTAGAGCCCCCCTGGGATGTAAAATATATCTCTTCTCACCATCCCCATAGTGTATGAGACAAATGTATGCATTTCGATTAGGGTCGTATTCTATGGTTACGATTCTACCAGATATGTCTTTTTTATTTCGTTGAAAATCTATTTTACGGTATAGACGTTTATGACCTCCCCCTCTATGCCTTGAGGTAATGATTCCTCTGGCATTACGACCTTTACCACAACGACGCTGTCCAGAGATCAAATTGTTTCGTGGATTGGATTTTACTTGAATTCCAACAGTTGCATTTCGCGTGTTCGGGGTAGAAGTTTTATATAAATGTATCGCCGTGTTATGAAGTATTTTGAGTGAAATTCATTTCTTTTCTTTCTAAGCTAATAGATGGAATAGAATAACCCGCTTGAAGCGTAATAATCATACGTTTGTAATGCATTTTATGCCCTCTAAGGGGTCTCCTTCTTCGACTCTTTCCCGGGATTCGATGACTATTCATAGCTATTACCTTGACACCAAAAAAGAGTTCGACCCAACGCTTTATTTCTGTCCTAGTTGACTTTGATTCGACATTAGAAGTATATTGATTCTTCCTCAATAACCGAACAGTTTTTTCTGTAAATACTGCATATTTAATTTTATCCATAAATCTATTTTCTTCCCTATGAGTTCCAGTTTCGATAAGAATTCTCCCTCTAACTGTTTCTATACTTATGATATGAATATACCATACATAACACATAACGAATTGGTATGGATGATGAGATTCCATTGATACAAAGCCAATTCCAATAGACGTATTGAACATTCCCGTTGTCGTGCATCCAGCAGGAATTGAACCCGCAAATTTGCCAATTATGAGTTGGGCGCTTTAACCATTCAGCCATGGATGCATAAGGGGGATTATCATAGAATAAAGAAAGAAATATTGTAAAAGAAATTACCTAAAGAAATATCATAAAGAAATATCATAGAAGAAAGAACTATCGTATCGGAGATTACCTAAAGAAATGGAAACCTATTTTCTTTTACTTTATATTCAATATTTATAATGGGGAGGCACTCAAAATGAAGCATAAAATTTCACAACAAGATCCATTTCAACCCTGGATCTTCGAATTGAGAGAGATGTTAAGAGAGGTCAAGAACTCTCACGATTTGTTAGATTCGTGGACCCAAGTCGATTCAGTTAGAACTATCGTTTCTATTTTTTTCGAGCAAGAACGTTTTATGAAACTCTTCGACCCCCTAATTTGGAGGAGTTTACTCTCACGCGATTCACAGGGGTCAAGAAGCAATCGGTATTTCACGATCAAAGGGGCAGTACTGACGATCAAGGGTCTAGTCAAAGGTGCAGTATTGACGACCAAAGGTCTAGTACTGCTTGTAGTAGTGGTCCTTCTCTATCGCATGCATAATCGAGAAATGGTCGAAAGAAAAAATCTATATTTGATGGGGCTTCTGCCTAGGAATTCCTTTGGACCCAGAAATGCTCCATTGGAAAAATCTTTTGGGTCTATCAATAGGTTGATTGTTTCGCTCCTGTATCTTCCAAAAGGGAAAACGATCTCTGAGAGTTGTTTCATGGATCCGAAAGAGAGTACTTGGGTTCTCCCAATAACTAAAACGAAAAAGTGTATCATGCCTGAATCTAACTGGGGTTCGCGGTGGTGGAGGAACCGGGTCGGAAAAAAGAGGGATTCTATTTGTAAGATATCTAATGAAACCCTGGCTGTAATTGAGATCTCATTCAAAGAGAAAGATATCAAATATCTGGAGTCTTCTTTTGTTTCCTATACGGATGATCGGATCCGCAAGGACCATGATTGGGAATTGTTTGATCGTCTTTCTCCGAGAAATAAGCGAAACATAATCAACTTGAATTCGGGACAGCTATTTGAAATCTTAGTGAAACACTGGATTTGTTATCTTATGTCTTCTTTTCGTGAAAAAAGACCAATTGAAGTGGAGGGTTTCTTCAAACAACAAGGAGCTGGGTCAACTATTCAATCAAATGATATTGAGCATCTTTCCCATCTCTTCTCGAGAAACAAGTGTGGTATTTCTTTGCTGCAAAATTGTATTCAATTTCATATGTGGCAATTCCGCCAAGATCTCTTCGTTAGTTGGAAGAAGAATCCGCACGAATCAGATTTCTTTAGGAAGGTGTCGAGAGAGAATTGGATTTGCTTAGACAATGTGTGGTTGATAAACAAGGATCGGTTTTTTCGCTTGTTTAGCAAGGTATGGAATGTATCGTCAAATATGCAATATGATTCCACAAGATCTAATTTCGTTCAAGTAAGGGATTCTAGCCAATTGAAAGGATCTTTTGATCAATCCATAGATCATTTCGATTCCATTCGTAATAAGGATTCGGAATATCACACATGGATCAATCAAAGAGAGATTCAAAAAGAAGGGTCGATTCTTTGGGATCCTTCCTTTCTTCAAACGGAAGGAGCAGAGATAGAATCAGACCGATTCCCGAAAAGCCTTTCTGGAGATTCCTCAATGTCCCGGCTATTCACGGAACGTGAGAAGCAGATGAATAATCATCCGCTTCCGGAAGAAATCGAAGAATTTCTTGGGAATCCTACAAGATCAATTCGTTCTTTTTTCTCTGACAGATGGTCAGAACTTCATCTGGGTTCGAATCCTACTAAGAGGTCCACCAGAGATCAGAAATTATTGAAGAAACAACAAGATCTTTCTTTTGTCCCATCCCGGCGATCGGAAAAAAAAGAAATCATTGATATATTCAAGATAATTGCGTATTTACAAAATACCGTCACAATTCATCCTATTGCATCAAATCCGGGATGTGATAGGGTTCCGAAGGATGAACCGGATATGGGCAGTTCCAACAAGATTTCATTCTTGAACCAAAATCCATTTTTTGATTTATTTCATCTATTCCATGACCGGAAGAGGGGAGGATACGTGGGGCGCCACGATTTTGAATCAGAAGAGAGATTTCAAGGAGTGGCAGATCTATTCACTCTATCAATAACCGAGCCGGATCTGGTGTATCATAAGGGTTTTGCCTTTTCTATTGATTCCTGCGGATTGGATCAAAAAAAATTCTTGAACGAGGTATTCAACTCCAGGGATGAATCGACAAAGAAATCTTTATTGGTTCTACCTCCTATGTTTTCTGAAGAAAATGAATCTTTTTATCGAAGGATCAGAAAAAAAGGGGTCCAGATCTCCTGCGGGAATGCTTTGGAAGATCCAAAACCAAAAAGAGTGGTATTTGCTATCAACACCATACTGAAGGCATTCAATCAACATAGATTGATCCAAAATCTGATTCCAATCCAATATAGCATCCATGGGTACATAAGAAATGTATCAAATCGATTCTTTTTAATGAATAGATCCGATTGCAACTTCGAATACGGAATTCAAAGGGATCAAATAGGAAATGATACTCTGAATCAGAGAACTCAAAGGAAATTTACGATCAACCAACATTTATCGAATTTGAAAAAGAGTCATAAGAAATGGTTCGATCCTCTTATTTCTCGAAGCGAGAGATCCATGAATCGGGATCCTGATGCATATAGATACAAATGGTCCAATGGGAGCAAGAGTTTCCAGGAGGATTTGGAACATTTCGTTTCTGAGCAGAAGAGCCGTTTTCAAGTAGTCTTCGATCGATTAGGTATTAATCAATATTTGATTGATTGGTCTGAGGTTATCGAAAAAATTGATTGGTCGGAGGTTATCAAAAAAAAAATTGATTGGTCTGAGGTTATCGAAAAAATTGATTGGTATTGGTCGGAATTTTTCGACAAAAAAGATCCTTCTAAGTCACTTCGTTTCCTTTTGTCGAAGTTACTTCCCCTTTTGTCCTATTTGTCCAATTTGTCCAAGTCGCTTCTTTTCTTTTTGTTTAGGTCACTTCCTTTTTTCTTTGTGAGTATCGGGAATAGCCCCATTCATAGGTCCGAGATCCACATCTATGAGTTGAAGGGTCCAACTGATCAACGCTTCAATCAGTTGTTAGAATCAATAGG